AGTGATAGAACAAAAAATTAGAAACCGTTTCTGTTTTTCCGTTAAATCAAATAAAAATAAACAATTCTAATTCTATAAGGTTGAATAAAAAATCGATTAATCTTTTTTTAATATAATTGCTATGCTTAGTGTGTGACTCGTTAGTTTTTTCTTTAGAGTTTAGAGTTGGGCTTCAAAAAATCCCCACTATGAACTTAATAACTATAATAAAATAAACAATAAAATAAACTAAAAACTAATAACCAACTTATTGCTTCGTATTGTCGAGATCCCAAGAAACAGTCACTATATGACTGGATCAATCATATAGTTGTAACAACTGAGATTTTCCATAAAAAAAATCTGATTATAGATTCTGAAGGAAAAATAAATAAATAAGAAAAAGGGGGATACGGATAAATGGAAAGGTGATAGAAAGAGAGAACAAAAAGATCAATGATAGATGATTCCAATATGTATGGTCACCTCATAAAAGGCAGTGTGATAAAGCATTAATATTGATATAAATAATAATAAATAATAAAGAGCCCCGGGTTAATAGAAACTGAGGAGATCGGCTCGGGAACGAATTTTGTTGGGAGCTCCATTGCAGAGTTCAGGCCTAACCATTAATGGAGAAGCTATAGGAACGACGAAACCTGTGATTATATAAGATTCTATTAAAATAAAAACGAATCCTAATGATTCATCGGGTGGGATGGCGGAACGAACCAAGAACAAATTGATTTACTCTGAGAGATCATGGATTGATCCTACGAATGGAACAGGAAAGAGTCAATATCCGCCCGCGAAACCCTTATTTTTTTTTATTACTCTTATCGAATCAAGACAATATTCCAATAAAAAAAAAAATAAAAATAAGGATTCGTTATAATATAAATAAAGAAGCATTATGTATATCTATCAATATACACATCTAGTCGTATATACAGCTTCCTATGTAATAAATGAAATATCAATAAATCCCATTACTTAGTTTAGTGTATTAGTTATTAATAAATACATGTGTATCTGTAATATTATCGAATTCTTTCATTCGCGAGGAGCTGGATGAGAAGAAACTCTCATGTCCGGTTCTGTAGTAGAGGTGGGATTGATTAAGAAAAAACCATCAACTATAACCCCAAAAGAACCAGATTTCGTAAGCAACATAGAGGAAGAATGAAGGGAATATCTTGTCGGGGCAATCAGATTAGTTTCGGCAGATACGCTCTTCAGGCACTTGAACCCGCTTGGATCACAGCTAGACAAATAGAAGCAGGGCGAAGAGCAATGACACGATATGCGCGTCGTGGTGGAAAAATATGGGTACGTATATTTCCCGACAAACCCGTTACAGTAAGACCTACAGAAACACGTATGGGTTCGGGGAAGGGATCCCCCGAATATTGGGTATCTGTTGTTAAACCAGGTCGAATACTTTATGAAATGGGTGGAGTATCCGAAACTGTAGCCAGAACAGCTATTTCAATAGCTGCGTGCAAAATGCCTATACGAACTCAATTTGTTATTTCAGGATAAGGATGTAGAACTAAACATAAACAAAAGGGGTATTGAGGATGAAAAAACAACCACGGGTTTATTTATTTATAGACAAACACTATTTCTTTTTTTCCTCATTCTTTGCATTGAAATAACAGATTCAAATAAAAATGATATGATTCAACCTCAGACCCTTTTGAATGTAGCAGATAACAGCGGAGCTCGAGAATTGATGTGTATTCGAATCATAGGGGCTGGTAATCACCGATATGCTCATATTGGTGACGTTATTGTTGCTGTAATCAAAGAAGCAGTGCCCAATATGCCTCTAGAAAGATCAGAAGTAATTAGAGCTGTAATTGTACGTACATGTAAAGAACTCAAACGTGACAACGGTATGATAATACGATATGATGACAATGCAGCGGTTGTCATTGATCAAGAAGGAAATCCAAAAGGAACTCGAATTTTTGGGGCGATTGCTCGGGAATTGAGACAGTTGAATTTTACTAAAATAGTTTCATTAGCTCCCGAGGTATTATAAATACTAGTGGATGAAACTATGATATAGTTATAGTAGGATATCTGAAACGGATCAAATTAGTAGATTGTGTCTCACGCATATACTTTTAGTAACTAATTTCTTAATTAATAATTGAATAATTCAAGTAAAAAAAACATGTTGATTATATCAAAATTCGGAAGTACCAATAATTCGTCATGGGCGGAGACGCTATTGCTGATATAATAACTTCTATAAGAAATGCTGACATGAGTAAAAATGGAACGGTTCGAATAGCATCCACTAATATCACCGAAAACATTGTTAAAATACTCCTACGAGAAGGTTTTATTGAAAACGTTCGGAAACATCAGGAAAGTAACAAATATTTCTTGGTTTCAACCTTGCGCCATAGAAGGACTAGGAAAGGAATATATAGAACTATTTTAAAACGTATCAGTCGACCTGGTCTACGAATCTATTCCAACTATCAAAAAATTCCTAAGATTTTAGGTGGAATGGGAATTGTAATTCTTTCTACTTCTCGAGGCATAATGACGGATCGAGAAGCTAGACTAGAAAAAATTGGAGGAGAAATTTTGTGTTATATATGGTGATCCTCCTCCGGTATCCTAATTTTATCTCTAACTTCCTATTTGTGAAATAGAGGGGAAAAGTGAGTTATATAACTCTTCCTCCATTAGTTGATACTTCAAGGGGGTTACCTGGAATGAAAGAACAAAAATGGATTCATGAAGGTTTAATTACTGAATCACTTCCCAACGGTATGTTCCGGGTCCATTTAGATAATGAAGATCTAATTCTAGGTTATATTTCAGGGAGGATCCGACGCACTTTAATACGGATACTGCCGGGAGATAGAGTCAAAATCGAAATAAGCCGGTATGATTCAACCAGGGGACGTATAATTTACAGACTTCGCAACAAAGATTCGAGCGATTAGATAATTTTTGAAAACATTCCTTTCATGGGGGATCCAATTCGAAGCTAAAAAATACAAGAGGCTTATTTTCTTCCAAGGAATAGATTCCAAATTAAGGTAAGGGGTGAGAAATATGAAAATAAGGGCTTCTGTTCGTAAAATTTGTGAAAAATGTCGACTGATCCGTAGGCGCGGACGAATTATAGTGATTTGTTCCAATCCGAAACATAAACAGAGACAAGGATAATCTTTCTAAAGTTTCTCAAGGAAGGGCCATGTAAAAATAAAGGATCCGCTTTAACATGAAATGGATATCTCCGTATCTTTCTATATATTTCTGATTCATATTTATGAGATAATAAAATATGGCAAAACCTATACCAAGAGTTGGTTCGCGTAGGAATGGACGTAGAATACCAAAAGGGGTTATTCATGTTCAAGCGAGTTTCAACAATACCATTGTAACTGTTACAGATGTACGAGGTCGGGTGGTTTCTTGGGCCTCCGCCGGTACTTCTGGATTCAAAGGCACACGAAGACGGACACCTTATGCTGCTCAAGCAGCCGCCGAAAATGCTATTCGTACTGTAGTTGATCAGGGTATGCAACGAGCAGAAGTTATGATAAAAGGTCCAGGTCTCGGAAGAGACGCAGCATTACGGGCCATTCGTAGAAGTGGTATACTATTAAGTTTCGTACGTGATGTAACACCTATGCCACATAATGGATGTCGACCTCCTAAAAAAAGACGTGTGTAAAAATAAGAAGGATTTCAAGAGAAATAAATTATTCAATGATCTGATCAAATAATAATATTAGTATGGTTCGAGAGGAAATAGCAGCATCCACTCGAACACTACAGTGGAAATGTGTTGAATCAAGAGTAGACAGTAAGCGTCTTTATTATGGTCGTTTCATTCTGTCCCCGCTCATGAAAGGTCAAGCCGATACCATAGGTATTGCCATGCGGAGGGCTTTACTTGGAGAAATAGAAGGAACATGTATCACACGTGCAAAATCTGAGAAGGTGCCGCATGAATATTCTACGATAGTAGGTATTGAGGAATCAGTACATGAAATTTTCATAAATTTGAAAGAAATTGTATTGAGAAGTAATCTGTATGGAGTTAGAGACGCATCCATTTGTGTCAGAGGTCCTAGATACGTAACCGCTCAAGATATCATCTCACCACCTTCCGTGGAAATAGTTGACACAACACAGCATATAGCTAACCTGACAGAACCAATTGATTTGCGTATTGAATTACAAATCAAGAGAGATCGCGGATACCGTATTAACCCCACAAATAACTCTCAAGACGGAAGTTATCCTATAGATGCTGTATCCATGCCTGTTCGAAATGCGAATCATAGTATTCATTCTTATGGGAATGGAAATGAAAAACAAGAAATACTTTTTCTAGAAATATGGACGAATGGAAGTTTAACTCCTAAGGAAGCACTTTATGAAGCTTCTCGTAATTTGATTGATTTATTTATTCCTTTTCTACATGCGGAGGAAGAGAACATTCATTTCGAGGAAAATAAAAACAGGTTTACTCTACCCCTTTTTACCTTTCAAAATAGATTAACTAATCTAAAGAAAAACAAAAAAGGAATTCCATTGAAATGTATTTTTATTGACCAATTAGAACTACCCCCCAGGACCTATAATTGTCTCAAAAGGTCCAATATACATACATTATTGGACCTTTTGAGCAACAGTCAAGAAGATCTTATGAGAATTGAATATTTTCGTACAGAAGATGTAAAACAGATATTGGACACTCTACAGAAGCATTTCGCAATCAATTTACCTAAGAATAAGTTTTCGTTTTAAATCTATTTGAATTATTTCATATTCTTTTTATAAATTATAAAGAAAAAACTTCATTTTTTATCTGTAACACGCGATCCGTATTTTCGCGGAATAGATCATAATAAAATTCATGTATCTAGGGAGGAGTCACTTTAGAAGCGACTATTCCCTAGATACCTACATCGTGGTATTTCGCGGTTGAATCAATTTGAAAAAGACCTAAAGTTAGAGATTTATCAATAGGTAATGTTGCT